TTCCGACCAAACCGCTCAGAAGGCGCCTTCTTCGATGAAGAAAGATATATATGGGCAAGTTGCCCTTATATATCTATTCCTTAGTCAATACCCCCTCCCTCAGGGACTTCTAAACTATGGATGGAGGGTTCCAAACCTTGCTCCATATCACATCTAGTCTATCCCTCTTTCCCGGAACCTTATAGATGGAATGGATACTCGAAGCTTCATCACTCGCTGTAGAGCAGATATCCGTAGCCGAGCAGATGGGAGAGAAGGAAGGAGAGTCCTTTCCATCTGATCTTTTCCTTCACTCATGAATCCGGTTGGAAAGGAAGGAGTAAATTTCCCAGGAATACTCCTCAGGAGCGTATTTTTATTTTTTTGGCCCCTCTAGAGAGAAAGATGGGTCGGTCGCCAGAAGGAGAATGAAATATATCCATATTTTCGATCCGGAATCCATATACCTTTTTAAATAGGAATGCTTGTAGAATGAAGCTTTGCGAGATTTTGAATATGACCCCAAAAAAGTCTAGGCTTAAGAACGGTGATGATAGTTCAGTTGTCGAAGAAAATGTCCCGATGAACCTTTATTCGCACTTTATGTCGCTAACCTGTGGCGGACAGAGCTAACAGGTGACGGGAAAGGTACCTCCACATTTCTAACCTCGGGAGAGGAGGACGTTGATCGAGCTTTTCCATGCCTAGTCCCAGTTTCGGTTAAAGACCCAGAGCGGGCTACGGATCTATACCAAGCCCGTTACGCCATAATTCATTGAGGTTGATCCCGAAGTTGCGGTCTATCCCGTAGCAGTAGTCTCTCTTTATTCACCCCAAGAATGAACTATCCTTTGTTTCACGGGATGGATTTCATTAACACGGATAGACCAGAAATGGTCTTCGCAAGCATCCCGCTTTCTGTTCAAGAATCGGTAGCGGTTTTAAGGGAGACTACCGAGCTCCACGATAAGCGCCTATCATCTCTATGCGAATTCTGACCTTAGCTTTTCGTCTTTGATTAGTATTAGCGAAAGCTCGCTCGACTTAATAATAGCTGTCTTACTCGACTTGCTTACTAGCTGCCTTTCTGACTAATATCATAATTTTACTTGTGAATTTAGAGTTCTAAACTGAGTACACTAGGAGAACAGTAGTTCCCTCTTGTCTCCTTTTTATGAACACGGAATGATCAGCATTGCTTCTCTGGAAACCCATCTATCTTCGTCATAACCAAACTTCATATCTCGAACCAAGCCCGAGGAGACTGCTTGAGACCATATATAGCCTTTTTTTCACCTGCAAACTTTCCCTTCCTCCCCCTGAGCTCGAAAACCTGGTGGAGGTCTCCATGAAGAAAGGCGTTTTTGACATCGAGCTGATGCAGTGGCCAAGATCTGTTAGCTGCAACTGACAGAATGACTCGTATGGAATTGAGTTTAGTTTGGCCACAGGAGCAAACGTCTCGAGATAATCGATGCCATAGGTTTGTGTGAAACCTTTCGCCACAAGACGAGCCCTCTCGATAGAGCCATCCGCTTTGTGTTTCAGGGTATATACCCACCTGCAGCCAACCGTACGTTTGCCTCTTGGTAACGTGACCAGTTCCCAAGTGTCATTCTTCTTTAGAGCCTCCATTTCTTCTATCATAGCTTTCTTCCACTGAGGATGATTGAGGGCTTCTTCCAAATTGGAGGGTATCTTGGTGGAAGAAATCGCTGAAACGAAAGCTTTAAAAGAAGGAAGCTTGATAGGACACAAAGTGATTAATAGGGTGAGAAGTACAATATATCTTTTCTTTCCTCAAGGCAATAGGTAAATCCAGATCAGAAACAACAGAAGGAGGAAGAGAGGAAGTACCTGGATCCAAGGAGGAGTCTTGGTGATGGATCGTTGGTTCGACAAATTGTACCTTCTTCCTCTTCCTCACATACGTCTTTAATTCCGTGGTTTGCTGACCAAGCTGCTCACTACTTTGAGACTCCCCCCCTCTTTCGAATCCATATAATTTTCCACTTTAGACATGGGAATATTTTTACTGACGACAGGAATAACACTACTCTCCTCCAGACCTACCAGCTTTATGTCAAGAAGGAGAAGTGCTCTTTTGGTGATCTAAGCCACTGCCCGAGAACTGCTCTCTCTATCTCGGCTGCTTTCCCTACTACCGGCACAAGAGGGACTTTTTCTCTAAAGCCTACTTCCTCTCTCTGATCTCCAAACCCATTTTGTCCCGGTACTGGAAGCCGCAGCTGACCTGGCCTATCTTTCTGATCCGCTAGTACCGAACTGACCTGCCGAGCGTACGAAAAGGGGAATCTTTCTCTGACCTTACTCTAATAGGGCTACTCTCTTCCCGAAACTACCGCAAGTGACTGTTCTCTGTGCAGTGCCAACAGACCTCCTCGCTTATTGACTTTCACCACTGACCTTTAGAGCGAACCTATAGGACAAAAGGAACTTAACTAACGGCACCTGACAAACAGCAAACAGCTTATCTCAACTACTTGACTTGAGTCCCAGTACTGAAAGACGTAACTTCAGGAGTTGACTTCGGAAGGAAAGACTCTCTGAGCAAAACCACTAGCACTTGCCCGGAGTATCGGTACCGCAAGCCGAGAAATCAATCAATCACTTCCCCCCTTTCCCTATAAAGAAAGGATAAAAGGAGTTCAAAGCGATGAAAAGCGACAACAAAGCCATTAAAGGTCCGAAGGACTAAAAAACGGCCCTAGCTAATAAAGTTGCGAGCCCAGTACGCCCCTCCCTCCTCAACCATCCGAGGGAACAGCTTACTGAAACCCCTGACCGGAACAAAAACAAAAGAAGGATCTGTCTTCGGTGAAAGCTGTCCCATTCTTCTCTTCTAAGGCTCTGACTCTGGTGCCAGTTCAGGTGCGGGTGATATTATTGGCTCTGTCCTCTCTTCGTTCCTACTTACGGCTTTAGCTTAACTAAACCGCTAATAGACAGGAAGGGTGACTCTATCTTCTATGATCGATATCGAAAGTAGATTGTATGGCCTGTTTCTGTCCAGATAAATCGCAGCAAATCGAATTCACGATATTATTTCCGCTAGCACCTGACGAGCACGGAGAAAAAGACTTTCTTCGTGATCCGCTTTCCCTAAAGTACGGAAAGGAGTTTGATTTCCAAAGTGCCGGAGCCTAACCCGAACTACTTGACTTTCACCACTCGACTTTCCTCGCTCCCGAAACAAGACTGATTCTTCGACCCCCTGAACTTCACTAGCTACTGCGCTACCGGCAAGAGATACATACTATGGCAATAAACCGCCTGAACGGAAACATTATCTGCCTTTACTTGAAAGGGCGCTTGAACTGGAACTGTTCTATTTCGTAGAGCCTAAAGCCCGTAATTAGCGAAAAAGCAAGGAAGATAATTTCACGAGTACCGCGCCTACAATACCCTAAAGGTCCCAAAGTCAATGCGCATTCCACGCCCTCAAGAAGGAACAGTTTTCTTTCCCTGCAACTGACTGAGTACTGCTGCTACCCGTGTACCCGGAAATAAGTAGTTCATTCATCAATCCCCTCTGCCTTACAACAAGAGAGAGTGGAGCTTGTTAAGGTGACTTAAATTCTAGCCAGTGGATCTTGCACTTGAGCTTGAGCCTAGAACAACGGAGCGAGCGCAGTTTACGAAGCGAGCCAGGAAGAGCAGCGGAAAGACTTTTTCGAGCCATCCTGTATTAGACTTATAAGCCTTAAAGAGCTTGACTTAAAAGCTCCGTTACCATAATCCATGAATGCCGTTCCGCTCGCTGACTGAAAGGCTCCTTCAACTACAGTTTCCTGACTACCCGACGAGCTCCCGGAACAAGAGATTGAGTTGTGTCGCTTTCTCAGAACAAAAGACTTTCTCTTTAGAGTTTACCTCCTGTGCCCGTAACGGAAAGAAGGGACTTTACGCCTACTCGCTTATTGACTTGTTGTCTTTCCTTCCTCCGCCCTAACTCGGGTCTCTTTCTAGTGAGTTCCTTCTTGCGGCTTGAAACGGTTTTCGTTCCTACTTTCACTAGCGCTTCCCGGCAAAGGAAACAAAGAGAGAACTACCCTTTCTCTAGTAAAGCTAGCCTTCCCTCCTGCAACCGCAGGAAAAAGAGTTTATCTACGGGTGCCGAAACGCCTTACGCTAACGACCGGAGGTGCGCCTTTCCCTTCTCGCTAACCGAACCCGGAACAGAACAGCAATAGGTTTTTTCGTATAGCCGCTTGAACAACGGTTTCATTACCTTTAGAGCGAAACTAACGGTTTTATGAGGGATCGCCCAAGAACGAGTGACAGCACCAGTTTACGACTCGCTTTTAGTTCAGACTTTCACTTACCCTCCTCGCCCTTATCGTCCCACCTTAGAAAGATGTGTTGAATATCCCGTTTCTATCATAGTTGCTCCGGATCCTATAAATAAATAAATATATATATATATTTATAGTATGAACATATCCTTGTTCCAGTACGCTATGTTCTCCCATGAGCAAGCGGTCTGGTGATGAGAAATGTTCGCTGGGGAAGGCAGTTTGGTAAAGGCGGATCCTCCTGTTGGTACGTAGACGGATCGAAATGCAGGTGAAGCTGCTCCACCTCTGTTGATCCATCAATAGCGAAGCATAGGACTTTCATTCCCCTATCTTGGTGGTTGAGCAGTTTACCCTGAAAAGACGGATACAAGGGTGATGATCAGTTGATCCGGCACTAGTGGTAGAGGTCGCAGAGCCTTCCACTTCACTTACCTGAAAGGTAAGGCTGAAAGTGAACCTATCGATTAACCGGCACGAGTAGCATCTCCTCCTATCCCAGCATCCCTACCGGCAAGAGCAGATCCTTTTCCATATGCGGTGGCGAAGGAGCGAGCATCGGAGCAGGTGGAAAAGCCTGCATCCCTTTCATCCCTATAGTCATAGCCCGTTCCGAACCTTAACGGTGCATAGCCCGTTCCATAGACCATTGTTGGAGAACCCGAAGCGGTTGGGGCCGGAACTACCTATGGCCGTAGAGGATGCTCGCATCCAAGCCTAAGAGACAGGAGTCAATCTGCTATTCAGTTAAAAAACCGCTTTCTGAACCTCCTCATCTAAATTCGCATAGAAGTAGATGGATGCGGCGTGGTTACCATAGCTCATGCATTTATTTGAATCTCTGGAAAAGAGTTTTGGGGTTTCGGGTACTCCGAAAAAAAGTCTCTACTCTACCCAGTAAGAATGAATTTCTCTCCCGGTTTTTAAGTAATAAGCCTGCTGAAAAACGCTTTCTAAGGATCAAAAAGAAAGGTTCCTGGAATCTCATTTTGTTGGCTTAGCATTCGCATGCCACTCCCGATCCGGGAGTCAGGCCCGAACCTAATGAATCATGGCAAACCAGTGGCGAAAACAGTATTACAGAGTAGGTTGGTTAAAGCTGATTACTTTTTTAGGTATGAATTAGGTTAGGGTTTAGCACGGTTCCGAAGTGGTCCGATCCGACGAGAGAAAGGAAGAATTCATTGTTGCACTACTGGGTATCCGTTGGTAAGGAGTGTGTGAGCGACCCCTGCAAGTGCACTGAGAAATAGTTAATTCATTCTCTCCCTTAGAGTCGGGGAGCATGAGGTGAGTCCCGAGTAGTTTGCCTGGACAATGAGAAGCACATGACCGAAAGTGTGCTTCTTCCCCTTATGGCCACTAATGTGTGTGGTGCCCCTCTATTCACGTAATAGACTTTTGCCATTGGGTTATTCATCCCTTTCACATGCCGGTATAGAAATGCCAGGCCCTAAGAAATAGCTTAGCATTCGAACATCTATTTGAGTAGCTGCAAGTGAGCCAGCCGTGGCTGTCTGGATCTAAATATGGGCCTTAGGCTAAGATATCAACGGATAGTTCTTTCTTAATGGGATGAGGGGAGGCTTATGGTCGTTAAGGGGGTGGGCCACGGTAGCTTCTTGATTCCCGTAAGGCGTTTGCTTCAAAAGTGATACCTTACTCGAATAGGGCTCAAAGCGAGACGGCTTTGAAGCTGGGGCTTGCTGGATCTGCAAAGATCAACTGCTGGTGAGCTGGCAAAATTCCACCCTTTCTCAAGAAGTTCTAGCTCAAGTAATTGATCTCACATCTGCTCATGAGATCAGGACAGCACTTCATGAGAACTTTTCCCAACAGTCGCAAGCTCGAGAGATAGAGACGCTGCTTCGTTTGGAACTTTAGGCCTGCAAGAGAGGTTCGTCATCTATTTCTGAATATCAACATCGTTTCAAGGGCTTATGTGATCAACTTGCATCCATCCAAAAACCAGTGCCAGACTCCGCAAAGTGATTTGAATTCTTGGTGGGTTAGGAGAACGGTTCCTATTGATTCTGGTCTGGAAAGAAAGTCCTACTTCTCCTCTTATGCTTCGGTTCTATCTCTTGATTCTGGTTCCACCCTGGGAAGAAAGGGTTGGCTTGGGGCTTCCTACCCCATAGGATCAACAAAGGTTTCCTCTTCTGCGGATGCTTTAGCTGCTTCAGCTTTCTCTTATTCTTCTGCTTCAGCTGATCCTTCAGCGTCTGTTTCTGGCTTCTTTGGGATTTTGAAATGAATGAATGAATTCCCTCTTGGCTATTACCTTATTCTTATTCTTCCCCTACGGATGGATACCGAAAGACAACAGAAGCTAGGTCTTAGGACGAAAGAACGGTTACCTTACCCACCATACTTATCTTTTCCCACCCACCGCCCTCGCATTGGCTGCTTGCTTGGCTTGCTCTGCTATTGCTTAGCTTTGTGTGTGCTTTGTTCCTTCCCAACCCACCCCTTACCTTACTACACCACCCTAGCCCTTGTTTGAGGCATGAAAAAAAAAAGAAGGCCCTTGGCCCTATGGGGAAGGAGCGAGGAGGCTAGCTGGGCGCACCAAACAATGCGAGTCAGAGCGGCAGATGGGTTGGTCGAGAATCCGAATGAGAGCCCTGAGGATGTGACAACAAAGACCTTAGCCTATTTAGTAGCATAAGCTAAAGCGAAGGCACAGAAAGAAAGAAAGGGCTGAGGGAATGGCTCGGAATCCAGAGCGAAGGAAAAGCGTTAAGAGACCTTTTCTCCTAGGGTTAAGGTAGAAGTAGTTGGAAGGTAGAAAGCAAGCTAGCATAGCGAACCAACGCTAGGCAGCAATCACATAGCTTAAGCTTTAGCGCGAACAACAACAAAAGCACAAAGCTAAGCAACAATGGAATTCATTTCATTCTTCATACTTTGGTGGAAAGGAAGCTACTCCGCCCTTCCTCTGCTCCGATTCTGGGAAGAAAGTCCTACTTCTCCTCTTCTGCTTCAGCTGATGCTTCTGCGGATGTTTCTTCGGATGCTGATGCGGATGTGTCTGCTTTATCATACTTTGGAAGTTAAATTGAATTCCTTTGCTTTGGGGCATTGCATCAATAAAGGGAAGGGCGGTGGGTGGGGAAGGAAAGTAAGCCCACCTCTAAAGTGACGTAGACCCGGTCCCTAACGAAACTCAACTTGAGCAATAAAGTTCCGTTCGTTCGGTATACCATTGATCCCTTTGGGAAGGTTAAAGTTGAATCATACCCCATCGAAGAATAGCCCTTCGTGACTCTCCCTCTGACCCTGGAATTAATTGAATTGGACAATTCCTAATAAGCGCTATAGCTCGAGCTAGAGCTTCTTCTCCTGTATGTGGTAGTATCTGCTGCTTGAGCTTAGGTATTCTTTCGCGCAATTGCGTGAAGCATCTCGCTATGCTACCTACACCTTCCTTTGGGCGAGGTCAGATCTAGAGAGGAAAGGACTCAAAGCTTCGCAAGGCAGGCAGCAACTGTCACCATTCCCGGGCGAAGGAAGGCTGGTGAATAGTGCTCTGAGGAGATCTGATTCTGGACAACTCCGATTCGACTTCTTCATGAGCTAGCCCGGTGCCATAAACCAGCTGTTGTCAGGATGGCCAGTGGGAGGAGAATGTAGTAAATGAATGTTCCAAAGCCCAAAGAGGCTGAAAAGCAATAGCCAAATCAATCCACCGGGGAATGAATCTTTTTAATGGGCATCCGTAGCAGATCAAGCAGACGAAGAAAGCCTTTCTTCTAGGCTAGGGGAGGGGAAGAAGTTCCAAAAGGCTCTGAGTCCTTATATATAGGGGGCTATTATACTCGGTTCCAATGGCTTTTCCTAAAGAGCATTTTCTGGAGCGAAACTTCAATCTTGGAGGAAGGGTAGTTTGACACCCGTTGCATAAAAGCGGATGGGGCAACCGTCAACATAAAGCTAGATAAGCAAAGGGAGAGGGAAGGGCACATTGCAACAACTTAAGCTAGTCACGCTAATCAAGCCATAAGGAACAATCAGCGAAAGCATCTTAACCCAGGCAACCAAACAAAGCTATTGCAACAACTTAAGCTAGTCACGCTAATCGACCTCAGGGTTAATCAGCGAGAACACCTTAACCCAGGCAATCACATCTATTAGCGTACAATAATCACTGAACGCACTTATCGCAGCTTGGCTAAAGGTGAGCTAAAGCCCAGGAACAACCGCATCCTCCACTGCGCGCTTAGCTTAAAGCAGCAGATTGCCAATTCCCCTCTTGAAAGCATTGGCAGGGAATAGCTTCACACCAAGCGCGAGAGTGCACGAGAAGGCAGTGATACGCACTAGCGCAAGTCAAAAGATCGGTGGAAACTACCTGTGCGCCAAGGAGAGGCTTTACAAAACCAAGAAAGAGCAAAACCTCGCCAAGGCATGCTACAACCTAAACTGCGACGATGGCTCCAAACCGGAAGTACTACGAAGCAAGCGAAAGCGCCCTACGCGCTCAGCCAAGCCAAGCAAGCAAAGCGAAGCAAGCGAAACGCATTAAGCCCAAAGCTTAAGCGCCAAGCACGCCCTACGCTAAGCACAGCACGCAAAGCCAAGGGAAACACCGAATTAAAAGAGCCATATTTAGTTTTTCCTTCATTTTTTTTTTTTTTTCACTACTAATAGCTGTTCGCCTAAAAGAGGAAGTATCCCTTAAGCAGCATAGAAAAGAGCGTACGTAGCCAGCGCGGATAGATCAATCATCACTGTAGGCGTTCTTTCATTGATCATCATAGGCCCCAGTTAACTACTCTTCGCCGAGTATCAATGTCCTTCAATTGATGATAAGCCCCTCCATATTTTACAACAACCGATATATTCTCTTCCAGACCCATCACCCAGCTATCTATAAATGGATGGTCTTTGTTGTGATCCCATCGATGGGAGTGGGGTATAGGAGATTCTCCTGTAATGCTAAAGGTATCCCGCGTATGTTCAGTGTTCGTGATCCCGTGCGTGATATAGGTGTTTCTCCCTGGTATCCAAGGGTAAAATAGTATAATCCAGTGGACTCATCCAAAGATCAAGCTTAGGCTTAGGCAGCATAAGCAACACCAATAATAATAATAAGTAATAAAGCATTTTCGCAGAAGCACAGCCCAGCCCGAGCAAAAGTATAAGTTGATCCATCAATGGCAGTGGCAGAGATGCCAGTTATTAATTATTCTGTTTACCTTGAACCAGTGAATGTATATGACCTGGAACAGTTGATCCCGAAGAGGTAATTAACCGAGTTTACCTAACAGCATCCGAGTCAGCAGAAAAAAGGGATGGCAGCAGCACCTCGACTACCAGAAATAGGGACAGCTGCGTAGCCACCAATGTTGTGGTGCTTCCGGGGCCCCTTCGATGCGGGCATTATATATCGATCTCGATTATCAACTGGATTTGAACCCAACTAGAACTGTCTCTTACTTTGCCTATGATGCCAATGCTTTCTTTGCCGCCTTCTATTTATGCCCCCTCCACTTCTGGTGCCTTCGCTCCCACGCCCACCCTACATTGATTCATCAATGTTACCATTGATAGGGTGATGCCTTCACTTAGTCAACTGTCTCCACTTCTGATTGATCTGTATATGGATCTGCGCCTGGAATTGGATAAGCTTCTGGGTCAAGCTTATCATCTCGGGCAACTGGAACTATATTTGTAACTTAGCGAGGTGGTGATGCTGGTACTGCTTTCACTGGGTATACTAAAACTGATGAAACAACTGCGGGTGGTGCGGAGTGTCTGGCCAGCGCGCTGCGTTGTCTTATGATCAATTGTCCCGTGATATGTGGATCATCCGGGTTCAGATGCGGATGGAGACTCATCCTTTTTAGTTCGAGATTGAGACCCCACGGTAAAGGCACGAGAAGCACCCTCGCCATAAATTCCATATACATATAATAGCAAAAGCAGAAGCTGAACCAGCATAAGTAGCATAGGCAGTTCGATAGCCTAGCCAATTTCAGATCTTCCAGCAACTTACCCACCACCATCTTGCCCTTACTTCGGCTACTAGCTTTGATGCTGCTTCTCTCATAGCCCCCTTTACTAGTAAGGAGAAAAGTGGAAACAACCTTTCCATCTTTATGACTAGTATAAAACCAATGAGAAATTGGAACTTTTTTTGCGCAGCGCTACTAATGGAAAAAGATATGCTCTTGAACCCCTTTAAAGCTATTACCGTTGGCAGAACAGAACGGCGCTTGGCTGAACTAGCTAATTCCGGAACTGGAAGGTATGGATCTGCTCCCGGCTGGATCAATGACTGAATCATCTGCTCCCCTTTCGTCATAAGGCGTGCTTCTGGAATTGGAAGGGATGCACCTAGAGACGGGAGAAGGGATGCATCTGGGTCTCGATCGTAAGGAACTGGGTCGGATCTACTTCTACCGGGTAAACTATTAGTGCTTGGATGCCTCTGGACGGACTAGATCTTCTACTGGAACTACTCCCGTGGGGTATGGATATTCGACTGAAGCTACTGGTCCCAGAGACATTTTGTGGTGCCGGGCTCTGCTTCAAGCTCCCCTCAACAACCTATCTAGTTAACGGTCCCGTTCTCTACAATCATAAGCCCAATCACTATCTCTGGCACCGAGTAATTGCATTATTCATGGCTCGATAGACGGGGACGGGGGTACGACTTGAGAATTGACCCAAGATTTTCTGGGGTACCAGTTTACAAATACGGGAAGGAGGTGTGGGATGCAAAGTCTCATTCAATCATCCATTTTTGGGTATTTCCGTGTCCCAGATGAATTAGGAGCAAGCTACTTCTAGCCTCTAGTCCAGAGCTATTTCTTTCGCCTATAGCTTCATTACCTCAATACCTACTATAGGTATTTCATTAGTTGTATGATACCACTCTATAGACGAGATATCATTGGTATTGTCTCCATATCCGGTACACTCATAAACTAAGCGGAATTGATTGTTACTAGAAAGTCTGTGGAAATTCTGCTGCATTGGAATGGCGTTATGGAGGAATCATGGCAGACCCCCGGGCTCGAGACATCCACCTGGAAGAGATGCTCGTACTCGAAAGGAAGGTGAAGGGACTCCTAGTGCCGTTAGTGCTATAGGTCCATAAGCCAGTGAGACTCCTTACCCCGTAGTTTATTCATAAGCAGAGGCAAGAGCAGTTCCAGGTGGTCCAGTGGATTAAGCCATTGATCATTCGGCTTGTTTGTTTATTATTAGGGTACCCGAAAAGTCCATTATTTCCCCGGAACGTCGAAAGCTTATTTCGAAACCCAATCCTTCCTCGCCTTCTCCCCTGCTTCAAAGCCGTATTCCCTTACCTACTCAGTGCCTGCAACCTAGGAGTAGGAGGGGACGCGCGCCGATATCCCAAAAATAGTCAACCTGGACTCGCTCTTCTCGAGTCGATCAAAGGCTCAGCACTACTCTTGTGTAGCCTTGAAGTATAGTCTGCCGGAGGATCACAGCGGGTATCCGCTGGCCCCTTCTCGCGGTCGGAAAGGGCCCCCGTGTTCCTATAGCATCTATTCAAAATGGAATTGTCCATTCAACCCGGCTCCTTTCTTATGCGTATACCTTTTCAATAGCTTTCGGGATCAATGAGCCGGAACCCTCCTTGCTTCAATCAGTTATTGTTATGATTGGGCAACCTTGTGGCTCCCTAAACACCTTCCCAGTTCGGTATTCAGGGATTCCGCTGCCAACCCTGTGTCGGCACCACTCGACTACACACGCAAGAGCAAAGACCTGTTGGTAGCAGCCGAACTGCCTCGATACCATTACAGAATTGTCTCGCCGAGACATAGAGACAGTCACCTATGATAATAAAGGTGATCCCGTTCACTGGAATACAGAGACGAGTACGAGTAGACGCAGGATATTTTTAAATTAGAGTGGTACGTTACCCCCGCCTGCAAGTCCAAGCCTTGAACTCGAAGACTGATAGGCTTGGACTTGCAGGCTCCGTCTTCCCCCTCGGGGGGTGCCTTTATCTCTCGGGTAGCCATTGATTGTCCCGTAAGGAAGCAGTTCCAGCTCTTTAGAACAAGGAGGGAGTCAGAGGAATAAAAGAGAATAGTAAGAGTCAGACCTTTCTTTCATAGAGAGTCACACCGGTGCTTTTGAGTTCCTGTTGGTACTTTCAAGGGACTGGTTACCTTAGCGAAACAGAAAGGTAAGATATAAAGCACTCCCTGAGGGGATACCGAGCCATTTATAGGAAGTAATGCATTAGTTGCTAGTCTAATTACGGCAAGGGATAGAGAGTATGGAATGAATGGATTAGTGTTCTTTCTTTCTCGTAGGACTGTGTGTGGGAAAGGGATAGATAACTCACATACTAACTAAAGAGAGAAGAGCTGGTTTGTTTGGTTAAGGCATGGATGAGGATCTAAGTCTTAATAGTCATGAGAGTCACCGGTTCTCCTAGTTTGAACATCCTTGGGGAGGTAGGAGGAGAACCATGATCAAGTCAAGCGAAGCGGAACAAAGTGGAGCGAAGGGATTCTCCGGTGAGAAGCTTTAGAGGGAATAGGGGTGAAACGAAGTGATGCGGGGGAATCAAATCACTTGACTATGTTGAGGAGTCACAGTCACATCGGACTTGCTAATCTCCCTACGGTAGAAAGAAAGGGGGAAGGGTTCAACATAAGAATGAATAGGAGACTGGTGGCTAATGCGGTACCAATGCTAAATCAAGGTCTCCCTTCCTTCCATTCCGTGGGGTCTGTCCCGCTCCCCCTCGTGAGGAGTGAGGGGGGAGAGTCCCGAACGGATCCGAGGTTCCATCTAGACAACAAGCGAAAGGTAATAAAGAAAATGTAGCTATGTGCCCGACCGAGTAATGTTTGGAAAGTAATAGGGACACATGGGTCGATGTCTTTTGCCTTGGTGCAGTGCATTGAGTGGAGTGCAGATAGATGCTGAGTGATGTCCTCCCGGACGAGTGAAAGCAGCTATCAAACGTAACGGGGGTAAGAGTAATGAGTTGCTAGTCTTCCTTCGGTCTTAAAGCAAGGGGAATAGTTGGGTGTTAGGCTTTTGAGTGAGACTATTAAGTAAAGGAGTAGTACCGGGCCCCTGGAAGGTATCAAAGTAAGGGAAGAGTAAGATCATTAGAGCTGGATTCCTCTATGTTGGGGGGCTGGCGTTACGTTATGGGTAATTTGATTCCCTACGGCTTGTTATGGTTGGTCTAATGTTTGTTACGCAGGAGGGGAGGAGGAAATAGGAATAGATATAGAAGTCAAGGGAGTAAGCCCCCGTCCCTCGATTAGGTTTGAGTGAATGAGCCACTGCCTTTCATAGGATAGGAGGAGTTGAAAATCTCCATTCGGTAATAGAGCAAGGGAAAGAGTAAGATAGAGAATAGATAGATAGGTGCTAGGGTTTGGAGTTCTTGCTTGTCTTATTGAGATGAGGATACTGGCTTGCTTTTCTTAGGAGTAAGCCAAGCAAGTCTTTAATGATGAGCCGCATTGATTCCAATGCTTTCTTTGCCAGTTCTATTGCTTGGAGTAGAAAGTTAGGATATCGAGAAGGAATAACTACCTATCTTGCTAGCGAATCCAGGGGGGGGGAGATAGAACTACTAGTAACTACAAGTAAGTAGCGAGCTAACAGGTCTGTGTTAAGGGATTAGGTTAATTAATCTATAAGAGTTGTAGTAATTAATAGTCATGAGACCGCTTATTGGATCTTTACTTTAATACACCACTATTGATGAGGGGAGTTCAGAAAGGGCTATCAGGAATCAATCATTACAGGAATAGGAGGGAAGACTTTTTTTACTTCCTACGCAGAGCAAGGAGAAGGAACAAGGGAAAGACAAGCGCAAATAGAGGAAGGTCACACTGGACTTGCTAATCTCCCAGTATTTAGGCATTGACTCAAATCAAAGAGTTCTTTGCCTGCTCAGCCCCAACTCCTTTCAGGGGCTAAGCGCCTTGGTCTATTTGACTGTCTGGCCTCTTAGGCTTTTGAGTGATTCCAATAGGGTGAGGAATCAGCTTCAGTCTACTAAAAAAAGAGTATAAGTGTGTGGAAGATATAGAATAGGAAGAAGAAGATAGAGGAGGGAGAATGATATCACTCATTCATTGACGAGGAGTTTTAGGGATTGCTAATGTCCCTACGGTATCAGAGCAAGGAACAGATTGAATAGACTCTATCTTCTTTCCCCTATCTATTATAGTCAAGGGGCTTCCTACTGGCTTTGCCAGGTCTTTAGGAATGGCTAGAGAGAACCCTCAAATTATAAAACTATTAGGAGTCAATAGTTTTGCTAATGTTCCGGTAGGTGTTAGCCTTTTGAGTGAGACTATTAAGAGGTATCCCTTAATTTAGCAAAGGACGATTCCTCAAGGACGGAGATTGACACTGCCCCTACTCAGGTTATGAAGAGCATTAGGGCGGTTGTTATAAATGTTCATGGGATGCACTCTCCCGGCTGGATGAGAGTCACATGAAAGGAGGAGCTGCCCTTACTGATCGAAGAGGGATTCAGTGAGAACCTCTCCTCACTAATAGGAACTCCAGAGAGAGGGTGGTGAATGAAGATAGGAGTACTATAGAGAGTCACCGACTGCGAACACCCAAGCATAAGAGAGACCGGGAATCCCTAACTGGAGTAAGATATGAATGAGTTGAGGGAAGAACTCCTCTCTTTAAGAATCACTTGCCGCTACCAAACGAGTAAGCTACAGAA